GCCTGGGGGCGGGTTGTATAAAATTATTTTGCATACTTCGCTGTGTACTTTATTAGCGCTATCTCACGGGGAGGCTTGTGGAGAGAGAGTAGAAGCTCTCCCCCCTAAAATCTGCCTGCTTCAGGGGGGTGCAAAATTTGTAGCACTGTAAGATTAAGAATTTTTTGTAGAAAGTCAAAAATATGCGGGTGCTAGTTCTCGTGGCTTTTCATTTGCAGGCATTTAGCGTCAAATTTGTGGGGTTTTTGAGGGGAAAAGAGAGCATTCAAATGTGTAATACTGCAATTCTCGGAAGATTAGCCCCTGAAATCGAAGTTTTGTTCTTTAAGTGGGGAGGTTTAGGCAAAATTTCGTTAGAGGCAGAAGGGAAAAAAAGGGGGCACTCGTTGTGTTTGATGGTGTCAGGTGTGGTAAGTCGGGGCTAAAATTCCAAAAAATGTGTCAAATTCGTTAAATCAAAAAATATGTTAGTAATTTCGGGGCCTCGCTTTTTTTGTTGTTGTTTGTTAAAATAAGGGTAAAAGAAGGAAAAAAAGAGTACAAATAGATAGAATGGCAAGTGAGGCGTGTTTGGCTTTTCTGTTAAGGCCTTATATAAAATAGTTGGTCCAAAGTTTTTGGAAGTAAAGAAAAATGACAAAAAAAAGCATGATTTTTTTTGTGAAAAAAAAAAAGTTGAATACTTGACTTGAGGTGAGTGCGTTTTTTTATTAGATGTGGGGGGTGACGGGGGCAGTGAGTAAAAAGTTTGCGAGTCAATGCTGGGTTGGGGCGAACGATTTTTTTAGTTTGAGGGGCAGGCCGGAGTGCGAAGCCTTTTGCAAAATGAATGTGTGGTGTAGAGAAACATTAAATAGAAGTGGTTCTCAGGCCAAAATAGCGAGACGGAGGCGCTAAAATGGGTGCATGTTTAAGTTTTTAGTGTTTGGGAAAATTTTTCTACTCGAGGCTTTCCTGTGTTCTGGGGGGTTTGCAGGATGAATAAGGTCTCGGGGGATTAGGGGGGTAGGGGGGTTTTAACCAAAAACCTCGAGGGGGGCAACTAGAGGTAAGTCTGGGGAAAAAAGCACACCTTATGCACATGAAAGCTAATTTTGCAATTCTTATGTAATATCTTTCCAACACGATACATTATGTGCGCCGAACAGAGGATTTGAACCACCTTAAAAACTAGGTCTGAGTGCACTGTGAGATGTTTGATGAAAGGAAAAGAAAAAAAAAACCTTAAAAACTAGGTCTGAGTGCACTGTGAGATGTTTGATGAAAGGAAAAGAAAAAAAAAAGAATCCGGGCCCCTTAGAAAGCTGCGAAGGCATGGTGGGTCTTCATAGAGTAGGACTCCACCATTAACTTATGCATGGAAAGTTCAGCTTCGCGATGGGGGATAAGGCGAGCAATGGCCCTGAAATAGGAACCAGTGGCAGAGAAACACATTAAAGCGTGACCCCCACCGGGATTGTCCCCTGAAGGTAGGAGATTGAAAGTCTTAAGGAATCGATCGTTGGTGGTCTCTTACTGCATTAATGATTTGACGGGGTTAATTTGTTGGGGCTAGAATATGTGTGCCTTACTGAAAACCGCTGTGGATAAATGCTATAGACCTTTGAGGTCCTCTGAATTTGAGTCTTAAATCTATGGGTCATGTTCCGCTTCGTTTTATGTTGATGTATGAGGGTTTGACTACGAGAAATGTTGATAATACATATAGTGTACTAGTTCATAGAGTAAAAAGTGCCAAAAAAAGGGGCAAAATGCCCGAATTTTATGGACGGGTGCAAGCAATGTCTAGGTACATAAGCTGTTGCGCTAAATTTTTGTTAAAAAAATTTTTTTTAAATTTTTTTTAATTTTTTTTAATTTTTTTAAAAATTTTTTTAAGTTTAAAAAAAGCTACTGCAAGAATTTGATCAGGGGGTTGTCTAATTTTAGGATATTAGCTTTGGGAGCTAAAGGTGGGAGTTAAAATCTCCTCTTCCTGAGCACTAGGGAGGAGTTTAACCTCCGGCCTCCGGATTACAAGACCGGCGCTCTGGGGCTGAGCTACTAGGGCAGGCTCATTTAAGGGCCTTGTTTTCTACTCAGCCCGCAAGGGGTGAGAGGACTAGTAGGAGAAGAAAATAGAGGAATGACGCTACTTGGCCAATAATAATAAAGGGGTGTTCAACTGGCATGCCCCCGATTCAGGTGAGGATGATGACGTTAGCGACAAAGGTTCAGAAAATAATCTGTGTTAGAGGGCGGAATGTTAGTCCTCGTTGCTTGGAGGTGTGAAGGAAGGGGACTAGCATAAGCACTAAAATAGATGCGAGAAGGGCTAGGACGCCGCCCAGCTTGTTAGGGATCGAACGGAGGATGGCGTAGGCGAAGAGGAAGTATCACTCCGGCTTGATGTGTGGGGGCGTAACAAGGGGGTTTGCAGGGGTGAAGTTGTCGGGGTCTCCTAGAAGATTGGGTGAAAATAAGGCAAGGGAGGTAAGTGCCACTATCATAATAATAAAGCCAAGGAGGTCTTTGTAGGAGAAGTATGGGTGGAACGAGATTTTGTCGGCGTCTGAATTAATCCCCGCAGGGTTGTTGGAGCCGGTCTCGTGAAGGAAGAGCAGGTGAATAACTGTTACGGCTGCAATGACGAATGGAAAGAGGAAGTGAAAGGCAAAGAAGCGGGTTAGGGTGGCGTTGTCTACAGAGAAGCCTCCTCAGATCCATTGGACTAAGGCATTCCCGACATAGGGGACTGCGGATAGGAGGTTAGTAATTACGGTTGCTCCTCAGAAAGACATTTGTCCTCAAGGGAGGACGTAGCCTACGAAAGCAGTCATCATAACTAGGAGGAGGAGAATGACCCCAACGTTTCAGGTTTCTTTATAGAGGTATGAGCCGTAATAAAGTCCACGTGCGATGTGCATGTAGATGCAAATGAAGAAGAAAGATGCTCCATTAGCATGTATGTTTCGGATTAGTCAGCCGTAGTTTACGTCTCGGCAGATATGGGTGACGGAAGAAAACGCTGTTGCGATGTCAGAGGTATAATGTATGGCTAGAAATAGGCCGGTGAGAATTTGCGTAGCTAAGCAAAGTCCAAGTAGAGAGCCGAAATTTCATCATGCTGAGATATTTGAGGGGGCAGGAAGATCAACTAAAGCGTCGTTTGCGATCTTTAATAGGGGGTGTGTTTTTCGGAGGGCCATTAGTGTTCTTGTAGTTGAATAACAACGGTGGTTTTTCAAGTCATTAGTCCTGGTTAGATTCCGGGCGGGAACTATGACATATTTCTTGTCTTTATTAATATTAGGGTTTGTAGTAGGGGTGATTGCAGTCGCTTCTAGTCCTGCGCCGTTTTTTGCGGCACTTGGGGTGGTAGCGGCGGCCGCCTTTAGTTGCGGCATGCTATCGGCACATGGTGGTTGTTTTTTGTCTTTAGTTTTGTTTTTAATCTATTTGGGGGGCATGCTAGTGGTAGTTGCGTATTCAGCGGCTTTGACTGCCGAGCCCTTTCCGGCAACTTGGGGGGATCGCTCGGTGATGTGGTATGCGGTGGTATACGCGCTGGGTGTGGTGGTTAGCATAGTTTGGTTTTGGGGAGGATGATACGGGGTTGGAAGCATAGGGGTGAGTGAGGTTCACAGCATGGTGGTGCTACGGGAGGATGTGAGCGGGGTGGCGTGAATCTATTCGTTTGGTGCGGGAATGCTCATGGGGTGCGCGTGGGCTTTAATATTGGCCCTGGTGGTTGTTCTTGAGCTAACGCGTGGGTTACATCGTGGGCCGCTTCGGTCAGTTTAGTAAAAGGTGACCAGGACAGTAAGGGTGAGTGTTAAAAGGAAGAGGGTAAGGTAAGTCTTGATTAATCCTTGTTGCATATTGCTTGTGGTAGATGCTAGAGGGATGTGGACTGAGGCGGTTGCTTTTGGCCCTGACTTCTCCAGTCACGTCTGGTCTAGTATTTGGCTTGCAATGGTTTGGCCTAGGGTTAAGTTCATTTTAGGAGTAAATCGGTGAATTACTGCTGGGAAATAGCCGAGCATATTGGAGAAGTTGTGCAGTGGGAGTTGAGGTGTCGGTTTAAATTGTTTGCTGGTTAGGGAAGCGAGCTCTAATGCGGTGAGGAGGCCAATAATTGTGACGATCAGGGCGGAGAGTTTTAGGAGGGGCGGCATCGTTATTACGGGGGTTTTTAGGGGCAAAAAGTTTGATGTGAGTAAAAGGCCCGCAAAGATACTGCCTCAGGCCAGGCGTTTAATGGGTTTAATCACTATGGGGTTGTTTTCGTTAATCGGGGTGAGTGGGAGGTACCGGGGGTACCCCATAGTCACGAAGAAGACGACTCGGAGGCTGTAGACGGCGGTGAAGGAGGTAGCGAGGAGTGTTAGGACTAGGGCTCAGGCGTTGAGGTGGGAGGTGTTTACTGCTTCGATGATGGCGTCTTTGGAGAAAAAGCCTGCTAAGAAAGGGGTTCCTGTAAGGGCCAAGCTGCCAATGGTGAAGCAAGAAGAAGTGAAGGGGGTGTAGCGGTGTAGTCCGCCCATTTTTCGGATGTCCTGCTCGTCATTTAGGCAGTGAATAATAGAGCCAGAGCATAGGAATAGTATGGCTTTAAAGAATGCATGAGTGCAGATGTGGAGGAATGCTAGTTGTGGTTGATTGAGGCCAATTGTTACCATCATCAGACCAAGCTGGCTAGAAGTGGAGAACGCTACAATTTTTTTAATGTCGTTTTGGGTGAGTGCGCAAGTGGCTGTGAAGAGTGTGGTGAGTGCGCCCAGGCAGAGACAGGTAGTCAAGGCAGTTTGGTTATTTTCTATCAAGGGGTTTAGTCGAATGAGAAGAAAGATTCCGGCTACGACCATGGTGCTCGAGTGAAGTAGGGCGGAGACTGGCGTGGGGCCCTCCATGGCTGACGGAAGTCAGGGGTGGAGGCCAAACTGTGCTGATTTCCCAGTAGCTGCGAGAATCAGGCCCATAAGGGGGAGAGTGAGGTCCTGCTGCTTAGAAGCGGCAAATAGTTGTTGTATCTCTCACGTGTTGAGGTTGGCGGCCAATCAGGCCATACTAAGAATAAGGCCGATGTCTCCGACTCGGTTATAAATAACTGCCTGGAGGGCCGCCGTATTGGCGTCTGCCCGACCGTACCATCAGCCAATTAGAAGAAAGGATATAATCCCGACGCCTTCCCACCCAATAAAGAGTTGGAATATATTATTGGCTGTGACTAAAATAATCATAGCCACCAGGAACAAGAGTAGGTATTTGAAGAAACGGTTCATGTTGGGGTCTGCGTGCATGTACCATGATGCGAATTGCAAAATTGATCAGGTGACGTAGAGGGCAATGGGGGTGAAGATAATGGAGTAGTGGTCAAATTTAAAGCTTAGGTTGATGTCAAAGGTTAGGGTGTTTATTCAGCTTCAGTTGGTAACAATGGTCTCTGCCCCCTCGTTTAAGAAGATAAATAGGGGAAGGAGACTAACGAAAAATGATATTTTTACTGCGGTTACAACGTGGGTTAGTGCTCAGTTGTCTTGGCGGGGCGTGGGGCTAAGAGTGGTGGCGAGGGGGGACATTAGGAGGAAAAAGACCAATAGAAGGGAGGTGCTTATAATAAGGGTAGTGGGGTGCATAGCTTCCACTTGGATTTGCACCAAGAGTTTTTGGTTCCTAAGACCAGCGGATGAGCTATTATCCTTTGGAAGCGCGAGTGAGCCACGGGGTTTATCCGTGGGGGTGGAGGATTAGCAATCCTTACTGCCGTCGGGCCTCTCTCGGTGAACAAGAGGGGTCTAACCTCTATTTTTAGAATCACAATCTAATGTTTTTGTTAAACTATGTCTACAGAAACATCAGCCCCAGATCAGCTCTGGCTTAAAGATTAGTAGGGCAAGAGGAAGAAGGTGAAGGACAATCAGGAGGTGTTCGCGGGTGTGGGTGGGGTCTAAGGCAATTATGTGCTGAGGAATTGGCCCTCGTTGGGTTATTAAAAACATGTACAAGGAGTATCCTGCAGCGATCAGTGTCCCGGTGCCGGTCAAAATTAGAGTTCAGCACGACCAGTTAAACAGGGAAGAAATAATAACCAACTCCCCTATAAGGTTGGGGAGGGGAGGCAGGGCAAGATTGGCTAGGTTACCGAAGAATCATCAGGTTGCTATTAGAGGAAGGACTGCTTGGAGGCCCCGTGCAAGGAGCATGGTACGGCTATGAGTCCGCTCGTAGCTGGTGTTGGCTAGGCAGAATAAGGCTGAGGATGCGAGGCCGTGGGCGATCATTAAAACGAGGGCGCCGGTAAAGCCTCAAGGTGTTTGAATTAAGATACCACCTGCAACGAGGCCTATGTGGCTGACGGAGGAGTAAGCGATTAGTGATTTAAGGTCTGTCTGGCGAAGGCAAATTGAGCCGGTCATAATAATTCCTCAGAGGGCGAGAACAATAAAGGGGTAGGCCAGTTCTTTTGAGAGGGGGTCTAGGACCAGCATTATCCGCATCATGCCGTAGCCGCCTAGTTTGAGGAGGACGGCAGCAAGGACTATTGAGCCGGCAACGGGTGCTTCGACGTGTGCTTTAGGAAGCCAGAGGTGAACACCATAGAGGGGTATTTTGACCAGGAAGGCTAGTAGGCAGGCAGCTCACCATAGGCTGTCCCCCCAGGTTGAGAGGTTTAGGGGGTTTGAGTATTGAAGGGTGAGCATAGAAAGGGTGCCTGTGTCGTTTTGAAGAAGCAGAAGGGCTACGAGGAGGGGAAGGGAGCCTGCTAGTGTATAAAATAGGAAGTATGTGCCCGCATTTAAGCGCTCTGTTTGGTTGCCTCACCGTGTGATAATAAATAGCGTGGGTACGAGGGTGGCTTCAAACATAACGTAAAACATAATGATTTCTGTGGCGCCGAAGGCCATAATTAGGAAGACTTGAAGGGAGGTAAGTAAGGACAGGTAGGTTCGCTGGCGGTTTACGGGCTCGGGGGAGATGTGGTTGCGGCTGGCGAGGATTATAAGTGGGAGAAGCCAGCAAGTGAGAACAAGCAGGGGGGTTGATAAGGGGTCCGTGCCCAGGTATGGACTAAGTGTGGACCATCCTGTTTCTGCCGGATTTTTTAGCCAAGTGAAGCTAATTAAGGCGATGATTAGGCTTTGCGTGAGTGAGATAGTTCACAGCCATTTTTTGTGGGCGAACCAAATTGTTGGAAAAAGCATAAGTGTTGGGAGGAGAATTTTTAGCACTGTAAAAGGTTTAGACTTTGGAGGCGATCTGTGCCGTGTGTTCGTGCCGTTGCAACAAGAAGCGCAAGTCCGGCGCTTGCTTCACAGGCCGAGAAGGCAAGCAGGAGGATTGGTGCTGCAGAATAGCTTGTGGATCCAAGTTGAAGGGTTCACAGGGACAGGGCGACGAAGAGCGAAAGCATCATGCTTTCTAAGCATAGAAGTGCTGATAGAAGGTGAATCCGGTGAAATGCAAGCCCTATAAGGCCCAGTATGAAAGCTGACGAGAAGGCAAAGTGGGCGGGAGTCATAAGGCGATTGTGGATTTAAACCACGATCTTTTGAGCCGAAATCAAATGTCTTGTCTTGGACTAATCGCCTATTCGGCTCACTCTAGGCCCCCCTGAGTTCATTCGTAGGCCAGGCCCAGGGTTAGGAGGGCTAAGACGGCTGTCGCTCAGTAAAATGTGTGTGTGGGGGTTGTGAGTTGGTCCCCTCACGGGAGGGGGAGGAGGAGGGCAATTTCTAGGTCGAAGAGAAGAAATAGGATGGCGACAAGAAAGAATCGTAGGGAGAAGGGGAGGCGGGCTGAGCCGAGGGGGTCAAAGCCGCACTCATAGGGGGAGAGCTTTTCGGTGTCAGGGTTAAGTTGGGGTAACCAGAAGGAAACGAGAGCTAGGACGGAGGAGAGGACCAGGGCAATCATTAGTACAGTCGAGACTAAGTTCATTATCTTTCCCTGGGGTTGAACCAGGGCCGGGTGATTGGAAGTCACGTATACTGCTTTATACTAGAAAGATTAGGAGCCTCATCAGTAGATGGAGATGTATAAGAACAGTCAAACGACGTCTACGAAGTGTCAGTATCAGGCGGCTGCTTCAAATCCGAAGTGGTGTTGCGACGTAAAGTGGTATTGGATTTGTCGGAGAAGGCAGACGGCTAGAAAGGTGGAGCCAATAATTACGTGGAGGCCGTGAAAGCCGGTCGCGACAAAGAATGTTGATCCGTAAACGCCGTCGGCAATTGTAAAGGGGGCTTCGTAGTATTCCATGCCTTGAAGAAATGTAAAGTAGAAGCCCAGAAGAATGGTAAGACCGAGGGATTGGATTGCTTGCTTCCGTTCTCCTTCTATGATGCTGTGGTGGGCTCATGTGACGGTTACGCCGGAGGCTAGAAGAACAGCGGTGTTAAGGAGTGGTACTTCGAAGGGGTCAAGGGTTGTGATGCCTGTGGGGGGTCAGCATCCCCCAAGTTCTGGGGTGGGGGCGAGGCTAGAGTGGTAGAAAGCTCAGAAGAAGCCAATGAAGAAAAAGACTTCAGAGGTAATAAAGAGAACTATTCCGTAGCGCAGCCCTTTTTGAACAGGGGGTGTATGGTGGCCTTGAAACGTGCCTTCTCGTACAATGTCTCGTCATCACTGGTACATCGTAAGGAGGAGGAGGACGTGACCCAGAATTAAGAGGGTGGTGGATTGATAGTGGAATCAGATTGCAAGTCCCGACGTTACTAGAAGGGCGGCGACTGCGCCTGTCAGTGGCCAGGGGCTTGGGTCTACTATATGATATGCGTGAGCTTGGTGGGCCATTAGCTTAGGTTAAATCTTAAGTCGGGGAGTATGAGGTGCGTAAGTCGGGTATTATACGTTTTCTTGGAGATATAGGCTTAGTAGAAGTACAAAGACATACGCTTGAATCATAGCAACTGCAACTTCTAAAAGGGTGAGCAGGAATAGAACAATGGCCGTTAAAATTGCAACAGTGGGCATTATTGGGAGGAGAACGAAGGCGGCTGTCGCGATTAGCTGCATCAGCAGGTGACCAGCAGTTAGGTTTGCTGTCAGCCGGACCCCGAGGGCCAAGGGTCGAATAAAAAGGCTAATGGTTTCGATGATAATAAGAATTGGGATCAGCGGGGTGGGGGTTCCTTCAGGAAGAAGGTGGGCGAAGGAGTGGGTTGGTTCGTTCCGAAGCCCAACTAGGACGGTAGCGAGTCATAGGGGGACCGCGAAACCAAGATTAAGGGACAGTTGGGTTGTAGGGGTGTAGGTGTAGGGAAGAAGGCCTAGCATATTTAGAGTGATTAGAAGTAGTATAAGAGAAGTGAGCAGGGCTGCTCATTTGTGACCTCCAAGGTTTAGTGGGTGAAGGAGCTGTTGAGTAAATCGATTAAAAAATCAGTTTTGGAGGACTAAGAGGCGGGAGTTTAGTCAGCGGCGCGATGGGAGGGGAAACAGGATTCAGGGCAGTGTCAGCGCGAGGACAATTAACGGAATTCCTAAGAATGTGGGGCTTGCAAATTGGTCGAAGAAGTTTAGTACCATGGTCAGTGTCAATGGGCGTGCGCAGGTTTTTCTACGCTTTGTGCTGTTGGTTCATAGGGGAATGTGTGGCCGATAACTTTTTGGGGGATAACAATCAGGAATACCATTCACGAGAATACTAGGATAGCGAACCAGGGATCGGGGTTGAGCTGGGGCATGTCACTAGGGGTGGTTGGGAGCCACCATTCTTTAGCTTAAAAGGCTAACGCTGAGACCCAAATTTAGCTTCTTAGTGAGGCGTCTTCGAGTATAAGGGAGGATCATGTTTCAAAATGCTCTAGGGGAACCGCTTCGACGACGATTGGCATAAAGCTGTGGTTTGCTCCGCAAATTTCGGAGCATTGGCCGTAGAAGACCCCTGGGCGGGAGGTAATAAAGGCTGTTTGATTTAGGCGTCCTGGGACTGCGTCCATTTTGACCCCAAGTGCAGGGACAGCTCATGAGTGAAGGACGTCTTCGGCTGAGACTAGAACACGGATGGGCGACTCGACCGGGATAACCATTCGATGGTCAGCTTCTAGAAGTCGAAATTGTCCGGGTGTCAAGTCTTGGGTGGGGATCATATAGGAGTCAAATCCAAGGTCTTCATAGTCCGTGTATTCATAGCTTCAGTATCACTGGTGTCCCATGGCTTTAATTGTGAGGTGGGGGTCACTAATTTCGTCTATTAGATAAAGAATCCGTAGGGACGGAAGGGCAATAAGAATAAGAATAACGGCGGGGAGAATGGTTCAGATGATTTCGATTTCTTGGGAGTCTAAAATATACTTGTTTGTGAGTTTTGTCGAGACTATTGCAACGAGGAGATAAAGAACGAGGGTGCTAATAAGCAAGACAATCATTAAGGCGTGGTCGTGAAAATGGAGCAGTTCTTCTATGACAGGTGAGGCCGCGTCTTGGAATCCTAGTTGGGAGGGATGAGCCATTGAGCTGGATGCTTGAAATGCGTGGGATTTCAACCCACAATTTTGTCTTGACAAGACAATGTTATGATGCACTTTAACTAGTATCTCATTAAGAAAGTGGCAGAGTGGTGTTGCGGATGGCTTGAAACCATCAAACGGGGGTTCAATTCCCTCCTTTCTCGATTAGTTAGACTTAACTTGGACGAACGCAGGTTCCTCAAATGTGTGGTAGGGTGGAGGGCAGCCGTGAAGTCACTCTACGTTTGTCGATGTCATGTCCACAGCTCCCACTTCTCGTTTGGCAGCGAAGGCTTCTCAAATAATAAACAGGAACATGATTACGGCAACAAGGGAGATTATAGATCCGATTGAAGAAACTGTGTTTCAAAGGGTGTAGGCGTCTGGGTAGTCTGAGTACCGTCGTGGCATCCCTGCGAGCCCTAGGAAGTGTTGTGGGAAGAAGGTAATATTTACTCCAACAAACATTACAGCAAAGTGAACTTTTGTTCATGTGCTGTGGAGGGTATAGCCGGAGAAGAGGGGGAATCAGTGTACAAAGCCTGCCATAATTGCAAATACAGCACCCATAGAAAGGACATAGTGGAAGTGGGCGACGACATAGTATGTGTCGTGTAGAACAATGTCTAAGGAGGAGTTTGATAGGACGATGCCTGTGAGGCCTCCTACAGTGAATAGGAAAATAAAGCCCAGGGCTCATAGCATGGGGGTCTCTCATTTAATTGTTCCGCCGTGGAGGGTAGCTAGTCAGCTAAAAACTTTAACTCCTGTGGGGATGGCAATAATCATGGTGGCAGAGGTAAAGTAAGCACGTGTGTCTACGTCCATTCCAACTGTAAACATGTGGTGAGCTCATACGATAAAGCCAAGCAGGCCAATTGCTATCATGGCTCAGACCATACCCATATAACCGAAAGGTTCTTTTTTACCTGAATAATAGGCGACGATATGAGAAATCATGCCAAACCCTGGGAGAATAAGAATATAAACTTCTGGGTGGCCGAAGAATCAGAACAGGTGTTGATAGAGAATTGGGTCCCCTCCGCCTGCTGGGTCAAAGAAGGTCGTGTTTAGGTTTCGGTCTGTCAGAAGCATTGTAATGCCTGCTGCAAGGACGGGAAGGGAAAGGAGGAGAAGGACAGCAGTAATTAGAACGGCCCATACAAACAGAGGTGTTTGGTATTGGGTGATGGCGGGGGGTTTCATGTTAATAATGGTTGTAATAAAGTTGATGGCACCTAAAATGGAGGAAACCCCTGCTAGATGAAGCGAGAAGATGGTTAGGTCAACAGAGGCTCCGGCGTGTGCCAGGTTGCCGGCAAGGGGAGGATAAACTGTTCATCCTGTACCAGCCCCTGCTTCTACAGCGGAGGAAGCCAGGAGGAGAAGGAAGGATGGGGGAAGAAGCCAGAAGCTCATGTTGTTCATTCGCGGGAAAGCCATGTCGGGGGCCCCGATCATTAGTGGGATCAGCCAATTTCCAAATCCTCCGATCATAATTGGCATTACTATAAAGAAAATCATTACAAAGGCGTGGGCCGTAACGATGACGTTATAAATTTGGTCATCCCCCAGGAGGGCTCCGGGTTGACTGAGTTCTGCTCGAATAAGGAGGCTCAGGGCTGTGCCTACTATTCCGGCTCAAGCACCGAATACTAAATAAAGGGTACCAATGTCTTTGTGGTTAGTTGAGAACAGTCAGCGGGTGATTATCACAGGTAGGGTGGCTGAGGGTTTAAGCGGTGGATTGTAGCTCCATAAACAGAGGTTTGAGTCCTCTCCTTACCAAGTCCTGCAGTTGTAGAAACGTCAGATTGCAAATCTGAAGGCAGCGGGTTAACACCCGCCGGGGCTTTCCCCCGCTCGGGCCCCGTAACGCGGGGGAAAGTAGAAAGATGCTCGCTGGTTGGAGCGCTTAGCTGTTAACTAAGATCTTGTAGGATCGAGGCCTTCCTTTCTAGAGAGGCTTTAGCTTAATTAAAGTGTCTGTTTTGCATGCAGGCGATGTGGGGTAATAGCCCGCAAGTCTTATAGGGGCTGAGAGATTTTCACTCTCGCTTAGGGCTTTGAAGGCCCTTGGTCTTGATGCTATCCTAAGCCCCTACCAGGACGGGCTGAGCAGGGCGGTGGCTGTGGGAGTAAGGGGAAGAAGCGAAAGAGCCATTACTATCAGGGTGGAGAGCAAAAGGGTCGGCTGGAGGGTGGGAAGGCGCCAAGGCGCGGGGGAGGTCAGGGTATTAGGGGAGGTGGTTAAAGTCATCGCGTAGCATAAACGGAGGTAGAAGTATAGGCTTAGAAGGGCGGAGAGGGCTGCAATAGTGGCAGTAAGGGGGAGCCCTTGCTTTGTTAATTCTTGAAGAATCAGTCACTTAGGCATGAAGCCCGTTAGTGGGGGTAGGCCGCCTAGCGAGAGGAGGGCTAGAGGGATGAGGGCCGTAAGGGCCGGGGCTTTGGCCCAGGAGGTGGCCAGAGTGTTGATGGTTGTGGCGCTGTTAAGCTTGAAGGTGAGGAACGTCGCGGATGTTATAATAATATAGAGAAGGAGCGAAAGCAGGGTGAGGGTGGGGGCGAACTGAAGGATTAAGATCATCCAGCCGAGGTGTGCAATAGAAGAGTAAGCGAGAATTTTTCGGAGCTGGGTTTGGTTTAGGCCGCCTCAGCCTCCAACGAGGGTTGAGAGAAGTCCGAGGAGAATCAGGAGGGTGGGGTTAACAGAGGATAGTTGAAGGATCAAGGCAAATGGTGCGAGCTTCTGCCAGGTGGAAAGAATAAGGCCTGTGGTAAGGTCGAGGCCCTGGAGGACTTCTGGAAGTCAAAAGTGTACGGGTGCGAGGCCAATCTTCAAAGCCAGGGCAAGTACGAGTATAGTGCTTGCTAGTGGGTGGGAGAGTTGTTGGATGTTTCACTCCCCTGTGACTCAGGCATTGGTGGTGCTCGCAAACAGGATTAGGGCGGCGGCGGTTGCTTGGGTGAGGAAGTATTTGGTAGTTGCTTCAACCGCCCGGGGGTGGTGATGTTGCGCTATTAGAGGAATAATAGCTAGAGTGTTGATCTCAAGGCCTATCCACGCAAGGAATCAGTGGGAGCTGGCGAATGTAACGGCTGTTCCCAGCCCTAGACTGAAGAGAAGGGTGCAAAGAATATATGGGCTCATTAGCAAGGAAAGGACTTTAACCAATATTGTTGGGGTATGAACCCAAAAGCTTACTTAGCTGACTTTGCTAGGAAATGGTGTAATGGAAGCACTAAGAGTTTTGATCTCTTAAGTTTGGGTTCGAGTCCCTATTTTCTAAGGAACTGGGGGGACTTGAACCCCCATAAGTCACTCTATCAAAGTGGCCCTTAACATTCGGGCACGGTTCCGGGGCATTAAGCTTGTGGGGGGAGGCTTGCAAAAGCAATGGGAAGTGCCAGATGCCAGATCACAAGGGCCAGAGTGATGGGTAAGAAGTTTTTTCAAACCAAGTGCATGAGTTGATCGTAGCGGAAGCGTGGATAGGAGGCTCGGACCCATAAAAAGACGACCGATAGAAGGGCGGCTTTTGTTATGAGGTTGACGGCTGTTAGCTCGGGGATGGTGGGTGTGTGCGAGGCGCCTAAAAACAGGATCGTAGAGAGGGTGTTTATTAGGAGGATGTTGGCGTACTCTGCGAGGAAAAAGAGGGCGAAGGGTCCTCCGGCATATTCGACGTTGAACCCTGAAACGAGCTCTGACTCTCCCTCTGTCAGGTCAAAGGGGGCCCGGTTGGTTTCGGCAAGCGTTGAAATGTACCACATGGCGGCTAGGGGCCAGGCTGGAACAAGAAGTCAAATGCTTTCCTGGGCGGTATTAAAGGTCTGGAGAGTGAACCCGCCCGCAAGAATAATGACGCTAAGAAGAATCAGGCCAAGGCTCACTTCATAAGAAATTGTTTGGGCAACAGCTCGCAAAGCCCCGATGAGAGCATATTTGGAGTTGGAGGCCCAGCCTGAGCCAAGAATCGAGTAGACGGCTAGGCTGGAGAGAGCGAGAACAAACAGGATCCCTAGGTTTAGATCGACTACCGGGTACGGGATGGGTATGGGGGCTCAAAGGGTAAGTGCAAGGGTGAGGGCCAGCATAGGGGTGGCTAAAAATAGGAAGGGAGATGCGGTGGAGGGTCGAATGGGCTCTTTAATAAACAGTTTTACTCCGTCAGCAATCGGTTGAAGAAGTCCATAGGGGCCAACAATGTTAGGGCCCTTCCGCAGTTGCATATAGCCGAGAACCTTCCGCTCTAGGAGGGTTAAGAATGCGACCGCCAGAAGGACCGGGACGATGTAGGCTAGGGGGTTAATAACGTGCGTAGTGAGGACCAAAATCATAGTTAGAGAGAGGACTTGAACCTCTGTAGAAAGAGCTTAGGTCTTTAGCAATTGCCGGGCTCTGCCACACCAACAATGTTATGATTTTTAACATAGCCGGGGCTTGCCCTCTTGCTTGTTTTAGTTGTTTTCCTTCAGGTGAGGGTAGGGCATACTGGGAGTATTGGCCCTTTCTTCTCGGTCCTTTCGTACTAGAGAAGAGCAAGTCATAGATAGAAACTGACCTGGATTACTCCGGTCTGAACTCAGATCACGTAGGACTGTTAATCGTTGAACAAACGAACCCTTAATAGCGGCTGCACCATTAGGATGTCCTGATCCAACATCGAGGTCGTAAACCCCCTCGTCGATATGGGCTCTGGGAGGGGATTGCGCTGTTATCCCTGGGGTAACTCGGTTCGTTGATCGGCCGATAGGCCGGATCATTAGGGTCAGAGGTTCTGATGCTTTGAGTGGTAGGCTCTCGGCTATGGGGGAGGTCCCCGGTCCTCATGGGGGTTTTTCTTTTCCCCACGGTCGCCCCAACCAAAGACATTTAAACGGTATCAACCATTGGGGTCATCCTACTTGTGCGTAAGCTTGTTCTAATTGGGTCGCTTGGGTGTCTAAAGCTCCACAGGGTCTTCTCGTCTTATGTGGTTACCCCCGCTTCTGCACGGGGAGATCAATTTCATTGACTGGATAGGGGAGACAGTTAAGCCCTCGTTATGCCATTCATACAGGTCCTCATTTAAAGGACAAGTGATTGCGCTACCTTCGCACGGTCAAAATACCGCGGCCGTTAAACTACTCGAGTCACCGGGCAGGCGGGACCTCTTATTCTTGCTTGCAAGAGGCGATGTTTTTGGTAAACAGGCGAGGCTTGTGTTTGCCGAGTTCCTTCCTTATCTTTATGTCTTTCCTGCGTGGCACTCCTGTGTGGGGGTAACGATCACTAGGTTGAGTAGTTTTCTGGTCTAAACTCTGGTTAAGTTCAATTCCCTCTGGGCGTTGGGGTCGTTAAATGTCGGTGGGGGGTCCAACCCGACTTACACATGTGCTATGGAGAGGGGCTGGCCCTCTTATTACTCATTCAAGCATGGTCTCTTTCATGGGAGCATGAAATGACCTAGTAATATGTAGGGGAATAAGAAAAATATACCGTAATTAAGGGGGCTTAAAAATATGTTGTATAAGCTTTAACGCTTTTTGCATAGGTGGCTGCTTTTAGGCCCACTGAAACAACTGCCCCTGGACTAACTTTGGTCTTTAGCCTCCTTAGAAAGTTGTATCTTTGTTCAAAGAAGCTGAACCTTCTTTGACTAACGCCTCCGCCATGGCTCCAGGGCCGAGGGTGCTTGGTGCAGTCGGGGTGGGGCGGGTTGGAGGGCTGAACTTCTATCCATTTCCTAGGTAACCAGCTATAACTAGGCTCGGTAGGTCTGTCACCTCTACTCAGAGTTCTTCCCACTCTTTTGCCACAGAGACGGGTTGGCCCTTAAATAGGCTGTCTCGGAGTAGCTCGTCTAGTTTCGGGGTGAAAAACTAAAGGGCGCTTCGCTTTAGTGTACTGGCTTAATCATGATGCAAAAGGTACGAGGGGTAAGCTCTGCTTTTTTAGGCTGAGGTGGTTGTTTCACTTCTCTTTCAGCTTTCCCTTGCGGTACTAGTTCTATTGCTCCATTGTTTTCCTTTTCCGTCGCCCGTACTGGGGAGTAAACACAAATGGTTTATTTAGTTTAATTTAGTGCGTGGTAAATTATTTAATAGTGGGGGTTTGGTTTATCATGTTGGGCTAGCTGTTGGGTTCAGGGCGACCCGAGTTGCACGGGTGTCTTCTCGGTGTAAGGGAGATGCTTTAGCTATCTTAGCTACGCCTTGGTCATCCAAGTGCACCTTCCGGTACACTTACCATGTTACGACTTGCCTCCCCTGCGTGTTTTCTTTTGCTTATTAATTTGAGGTGCGGGGTTCGGGGAGAGTGACGGGCGGTGTGTGCGCGTCTCAGAGCCGGCTTCAGAAGGACGCTCGTTTTTCCTTCTTACTGCTAAATCCGCCTTCAGGTGCGTGTTTCATTGCACCTTCCGTGTTCTCTGGTTCAGAGAATGTAGCCCATTTCTTTCCATCTCATGCGCTGCACCTTGACCTGCCGTTTTGGGCGATGCCTGCTTTGCTTACTATGGGACCTTCAGGGGGTAAGCTGACGACGGCGGTATACAGGCGGACATTAGCCAGGGATGGTGAGGTTGAACGGGGAGTATCGGTTCTAGAACAGGCTCCTCTAGGTGGGTCTGAGGCACCGCCAAGTCCTTTGGGTTTCAGGCTAGCGCCTGTAGTTCCCGGGCGGAAATTGTGTGTATAAAACAAAATCAAAGTTTATGGCCAGGCATAGTGGGGTATCTAATCCCAGTTTGTTTCCTGGCTGTCGTGGGTTCGGGAGTAGTGTTAAAGTCACCTTCGTAGTGGGGTCTCCTGCCCCCGGGCGCGTATTACAGTGAGGGGGGTGTTTAACTTTAGTGGGTTTGATCCGTAACCACTCTTTACGCCGAAATCTATCAACTTGGGCCTGCCCGTATAACCGCGGCGGCTGGCACGAGATTGACCGGCCCTAATTAACCGTAACTAAGTCGAGTTTTCACTCATTGCTTAATGTCTGTCACTGCTGATATCCCTTAGGGGTGTGGCTAAGCAAGGCGTCTTGGGCTGCATGAATGGCGTGTGCCTGATACCGGCTCCTCGTTTTCGGGCGGGAAATTTGAGGGCATCCTCACAGGGGTGCGGAGACTTGCATGTGTAAATTTGGTTAAAGATGATAGTAAAGCTAGGACCAAGCTTTTATGCTCACGAGACTTTCTAGGGTCCATCCTAACATCTTCAGTGTTAAATTTTTTGTTAAACTACATAAGC